CTGCTATGGTTATTTCATACCCGCCCTTTTCTTTACGCACTATTTTGCTTACTATACCCGCCGCTGTAGCATTATAGACTGTATTGTTACTCTTACTCCCATCGGGATAAATCTGACCCCTTCCCCTGTTCCCACCAACGTAGATAGGATATTTTAAGAAGTAAACATCTTTCTTAGTAGCAGGGTCCGGGGAAAGAATAGGAAAGGTGATTTCGCTATATTTCTGACCAGGAACAGGACCTATGACAAGAATATTTTTTTTAGTCGGACGATAACTCTGAAAAGACAGATTACCCATCTTTTCTTTCATTTCGGGAGAAATACGATCGGGAGGAGCTAGTTCGAATCCCTCAGGTAAAATAAGAACCGCCCCCACATTCAAAGACCCCCTTTTACCATTAGAAAGAACTTGTTTCAGTTGCATATCATAAGGGATTCTAACAACTGCTTCAAATACAGTATCGGGAAGCACCGCTTGCGGAACCTCAATATCCACGGGCTTATTAGCTAAATGGCAATTGGCGCATACAATACGCCCGGTTGCTTCTCGTGGATTTTCATAACTCTGTTGTGCAAAAATGGGATATGCGTGTGAAATAGATGTCCAAGTTATTACATATATCAACATCGCGATCGAGACAGACATGGATCGCGTCATCTGCTCCTTTACCCAAGAAAAGATATTTCTATTTTGCATGGTCCAATCATTGATCCCGAAAATTTCTACAATAAATTAGGTAGGTTGCTAGTAAGTATAGTTTCCTATCCACGATTCTGCTATTTACTGGAATAATTTCACTGTAACACAGGAAAAATTCCCTGGATGAGTAGAAACATAAAGAGTGGGTAAAATTTTTAATGGTTTGTTTTGTTTATGGGCGAAGTAACAAACATTAGAATTGGATTCATATTAATTCATATTTTCATATTAGTGGATTATTTTTTAGTCATTCATTGAATGATAAATCACTACAAGTGAGGGAGATACACGATTTAAATAACGGAAGATCCAATATTTAAAAATGGTATCTAGAATGACTGGAAAAGTGGAAACAAGACCAGATATAATTTGATCATTATGAGAAAATCCAAAATCCTTGTAGACAAAACCAATCATTAGTTCCCAACCATGAGGCGAATGGAATCCAATACATAAATCAGTTAACAAAAGAATAGAAAAGGCTTTTATTGTGTCGCTTAAATTATAGAGAAATTCCCTAACCCAAGAATTAAGAATGACAAGTTCTTCATTACCCAGAATAGAATAACCACTTAGAATAGCAAAACTTATTATATTTGTCGAGAAGTGCAAAATGGTATGGATATGATCCTCATTGTGCATCTGGACCAATCGTATCGTTTCTTTGTGGATTCCTATACGAAGCTTTTGTATCTGCGTCTCCGGGTACTCCTTTATCATTTCGTCCAAAAGAAAGAGTTCTTCTAATTCTATGAATTTTTCTAGAACGTTCTTTTCTTGAATATCATTCAAAAAAGCTTCGGATTGACTAGTATTCCACCAATTAATAACCCAAGATTCCAGACTTTTATTAAATGAGAAAGAGATCCACCAAGGCAAAAATACTATAGATGCAAGATATGGAAGAAGGGGAGCGAATGCTTTCTTTTTTGTCATTTTGAATCAAATCAGTGAATTGTTAATGAAGCGGCTTCTTAGCTAGACTCTATCCAATCTGGTATTTTTATGAAACACGAGTGCTATAATATAACAAAGAGGATTCAATTACTGAGCCCCTTCCCCAGTGTGGGGAAACGTGCATTCTTTAAGTTCATTTCAAAATACTTCAATTGGTACGCGCAAGAAATAGGCCAATTCAGCAGCTTTTTGTTCAATTTCTCGTGGAGTCAAATTTTCATCAGTACGAGTCAGCGGAAGGGCCCCCTGACCCCTGATTTCCATATAAAGTACACGACGAGGATAAAGACCCTCTTTAGCCTCTATTCTAATCGACTGGATATCTCTCATAAGAAATCGAAGGAAGATGCGACGATTTCGTCCAGGGAATCCCCAACGAAAAATACACACTATTCCCTCTTTTCTATCGAATTGATCATAACCACTACCTACATTCCACCAAATTGTGCACCACAAATAGGAGCTAATGAACATACCTGCGATCCCATAGAAAGACATCACGATTCCCTGTGGAAAAAAAATGATTTGCTGAGACGGAAATAAGGATATCAGATTCCGACCAAGATAACTAGAAGTTCCAACCAACAGGAATCCTAGTGAACCTAAAAAAAGGATACAGGCCCAGAATAAATTACTCGTTTTTCGAGATCCCGTTATAAGTTCTATCCATATACGTTCTGATCGCCAGTTCATACTAGATCCAGTTACATTTTATTGGAATTGAGAAAATAACCCAAATGAATTTGACTTTCTGTTTTTGTTCCCAAAGTAACTCTCATCAACTAGCACTATTATGATATGTATAAATCATTAGGAATAATTCATAGAATCCGTTCGATAAAAAAAATAACCCCGCCATATGACCGACTATAGAAATATCCGTACATATAGATACATTAACTTTCCTTTTCAGGCATCTGCCGATCCATTTGAAAATAGCTATAATGCATTTATATGTATATCCATATATAGGATATAGGGTTTTCACGCGCATAACCGCCTTTCACTTATGTGTGTTTGGAAGAAGCCACGGGTTGTACCATATTCCAATAAAATAAATGGATATTCATATTATGATCCAAGTCAAATTATTAAAATGAAAAAAAAAAATTCATGAGATTTGGTCCTAGACAATCTTGTTTTTTTGAACATGAATAGATAAAGAAGCCATTGCAATTGCCGGAAATACTAGGCCCACTAAAGGCACAAAAAAAGAGGGGAAGTTGAAAGTTGCCATAGACTAGATACCTCGATTTAATATTTGTACCTGTTATAAAGATATCTTATGATAAGTATATCGATTATAAGTATATAATAATAGGTACAAGAAATATAGAATTAAATAAGTGTACCCATTCCCCTTTCCTTTCTATTTTTTATTCTTGTTCTTTTCTACTTATCTTCTAATAAAAAACAAAGGCGTTTCTTACAAGTTCGCAAAGAATTGGATTTCTAATGAACCCGATCCGCGGCAGATTCCTAGTAAAATAGGAATGGGAATTATCGGGGGATATAGAAAAATACAGGATTTAAATTCTATATTTTCTATATTTGAATTATTCACTATCTATAATAAAGAAAATACGTAAGAAGGAAACATTCATTTTTTCTTTTCCTAATTTTAAGGAAGGGAAGAAAGAATTAACTCTTTTATCCTGTTGATAGAGTCTTCTCGATCACTAATCATGAATAGAGATAAAAAATAGATCTGGAAAAACTAATAATAAAATAAAAGTAATTATCCGAAACTTCTGATCCTTTATACTAGATCTTATGCCCTCAAATAAGCCCCCGTTCTTCGGTTTTTACTTTAGATTACAATTACAATAAACTAAATACGAATTCTATTCACCAAAAATAAAGAAACGAATTTCATTTTAATGTTCTACTTGTTGGTTTAATTTGTATTCACGGGAAAGAAACCGTGAAGTTGAAATAACTCGCTCAGAACACCTTTTAAAGGATTACGTGGTACGATTGGGTCGAATAAGCCTTTATGGAATAAATACTCAGCCGCTTGTGAACCATCAGGTACTGTCTTATTCAATGTTTGTTCAATTACTCTTTTACCCGCAAATGCAATGTAGGCATTAGGTTCGGCAATAATAATATCTCCTAACATACCAAAACTAGCGGTAACTCCACCGGTTGTAGGAGATGTAAGGATGGATACATATAATAACTTTTTATTTGATTGATAATTATATGAAGCGGAAGATATTTTTGCCATTTGCATCAAACTCAAACTGCCTTCTTGCATACGCGCTCCCCCGGAAGCACACACTATAATAACAGGTAGAGATCTATCAGTAGCATATTCGATCAAACGGGTTATTTTCTCGCCTACTACGGATCCCATACTCCCCCCCATGAACTGAAAATCCATAACCCCAATTGCTATGGGAATACCTTTTAATTGACCTATGCCTGTTTGAACAGCCTCGGTTAACCCTGTCTTTATTTGATAAGAATCAATACGATCTTTATAAGGCTCCTCCTCCGAATGAAATTCAATGGGGTCCACAGAAACCATGTCGTCATCCATGGGAGCCCAAGTGCCTGGATCAATCGAAAGTTCGATTCTATCTGAACTACTCATTTTCAAATGATATCCACATTGTTCACAAATATTCAATTTTGATCTCAAAAACTTCTTATAATTTAATCCATAACAATTTTCGCATTGAACCCACAAATGCCTGTATTTTTTATTTATATCGAGATCATTATATTTTCCTCGCATATGGGAATCGCTTTCGTGGGAATCACTTTCATGCGAATTGCTTTCATGGGAATCACTTTCATGGGAATCACTTTCATTTGCACTAGTTTTTATATTGGAACTTGCAATGCCAATATCATTTACGTTTTCATTACAAATGTAACTATAAATATAGCTCTTACTGTAATTTTCACTATCACGTGAAATGTAACTATTAATACTGATTTCAGAATAAAGATAATTGTCAATGCATCTAGTAATGTGATTATTCCAACTATATTTAGTATCATACATGTAATGATCATAGTAGTGATTGGCACTCGTAGGCCCATTATTCAGATAACTAGAATTAATATAACTCGAAAAAGACCGTTCTAGTTCACTTAGAAACGAATGATCGTTGTCAATCTCAAAAATATGATTTTCAATATCAAAATATATGGAATAATTGTCACCATTACTATCCCTAACTAAAAAAGTGTCATCAGAGATGAAACTCCGAATGCCCCTGACATCGAATAAACGATCAACATTATCGCAACGGGAGCTCTCACGCTCCCCCCAATTATGAATGTTTTTATCTATAACGAGGTCTTCACTTCCATTAGTATTTCCAATAGG